CTGGACGTTCCAAAAACGGGTACTATCGGATCGGGTGAATTAGAGAATAGACAGAGGTCCGTTGGCATTTCAGCCTTTCTTCTCCTTTCAGGGCCTATCCGAAAGAGAATCCAGTACCTCTTGGTCCTGAATATCAGAATAGGACGAACGAACCGGCCTCCGCGGATATCTTTGCTTCGGAACAAAACCCTGCAATCAAATAGATTGTCCCAAGGGCGCCATATTCTAGGAGCCCAAGTTATGCTATTGAAAATTCGTTCCTCTAGCAGTTCCGGTTTGACCATTCCGTTCCCTTTTTCAAACTCCACTTCTTTTCATATAGCAATCCCTGATCAAAGAGAGAACAATATCCATTTCAAAACATTTCTAACGGATTCCTTGGTTCGGACCGACGAAGTAATGGCACTCGATTATTATCAACCTGACTGCAATCTTTTTCTGTCGGTAAGGATTGCACCAGAGCACCTTCTACTTCTAATAGGCCATGAACTATAGATAGAGAAGAATCATTCTGAGCGAGTCCATAAGAAGCGACCCACTTTTTTTCATCGGTTCCGGGGGAAGACCAAAGATCTTGCGCGACCGGTCCGCCAGAAAAACTCAAAAGAGAAAGAAGTCTCGTTAATCTCTTCATGCTCGTTCCAAGTTCGAAGTACCCTTTGGCCAAAGAAAAACCCGCTTCCTGACACGATTGCCTCTTTATCTTTATATAGATAGATTCTATGGGGTTATTACTTAGAAGTCTATTTTGTACAAGAGCCCCTCCTATCTGATAGAAAAGGGTCCCATGATCCCGAGCCGGTCTTACCTTGGCTCGCAAACCCCAAGTTTGTCTATGAAGAGCCAATCTAATTGTATTAGTTTCTATAATGGATTTCTTATGTGGAATACTAATGGATAGGGCCTCGTTGCTAAGTGCTACAAGATCTAGTGCACTGGAACTCGTGGTTATGGACCCGAATCCTTTAGTATGGAACATTGTCTTTTCCAAGTAAAAACCCCTAGTATATGAAAGAATGAAAAGGTGCTTTCGTTCTTGTGGAATAAGAAGCCCTCGTACCTTAATGAAAGGAAAATAGGAATTTTTCGTTAGGTATTTGACCAAATAGGATCGTCCAGTTCCTATAGAACCTATCACTAAAATACCCGATAGGGCTAAGCGGAACGAAAAGGGTTTTCCATGAGATGGTAAATGAAAACGATTAGCCCCACACGAGGTTTGGGAATAAGTGATTGTCTGATAATGAGCAAGGAATATACGTCTTTCTGCTAAAGAGGATCTATTAAACTCATAATTCATTAGATCCTTGTTATCAATGTCAACTAGGTATCATAAGTAAATGGATCCCGGTTGTTCAATCCTTTGATAACCAAGGTCATTCTTTGCTAAAGAGAAATGATCACTATGAGTCAGACTCAATAGAATTGGATCCATTCCAAATAGCGAGAATTAGGATTCTTGATCCCTCTCAATCTCTCTTTCAATTCGAGGATCCAGAGAGGTGTTTTCATAGTCATCTCCGAATATTTGCCATCTCCGAATATTTTCGATTTCATTTTTCTATGATATGTCTTTCTATATGAAAATTGGTTATTTACGATGTACGATGATCCCTGTTAAGCATCCATGGCTGAATGGTTAAAGCGCCCAACTCATAATTGGTAAATTTGCGGGTTCAATTCCTGCTGGATGCACGCGAACGGGAACGTTCCATAAGTCTATTGGAACTGGCTCTCTATCCATGGAATCTCATCCATCATCCATACATAACGAATTGGTATGGTATATTCATACCATAACATAAGAACAATAAGAACTCGAATTCTTATCGATACTGGAACTCAGAGCATAGGAGGGAAAGTCGATTTATGGATGGAATCAAATACGCAGTATTTACAGAAAAAAGTCTTCGTTTATTGGGAAAGAATCAATATACTTTTAATGTCGAATCGGGATTCACTAAGACAGAAATAAAGCATTGGGTCGAACTCTTCTTTGGTGTTAAGGTAGTAGCTGTGAATAGCCATCGACTACCCGGAAAGGGTAGAAGAATGGGACCTATTCTGGGACATACAATGCATTACAGACGTATGATCATTACCCTTCAACCGGGTTATTCTATTCCACTTCTAGATAGAGAAAAAAACTAAAGGAGAATACTTAATAATACGGCGAAACATTTATACAAAACACCTATCCCGAGCACACGCAAGGGAACCGTAGACAGGCAAGTGAAATCCAATCCACGAAATAATTTGATCCATGGACGGCACCGTTGTGGTAAAGGTCGTAATTCCAGAGGAATCATTACCGCAAGGCATAGAGGGGGAGGTCATAAGCGCCTATACCGTAAAATCGATTTTCGACGGAATCAAAAAGACATATCTGGTAGAATCGTAACCATAGAATACGACCCTAATCGAAATGCATACATTTGTCTCATACACTATGGGGATGGTGAGAAGAGATATATTTTACATCCCAGAGGGGCTATAATTGGAGATACTATTGTTTCTGGTACAAAAGTTCCTATATCAATGGGAAATGCCCTACCTTTGAGTGCGGTTTGAACTATTGATTTACGTAATTGGAAGTAACCAATTAGGTTTACGACGAAACCTAGAAATCGATCACTGATCCAATTTGACTACCTCTACGGGATAGACCTCAACAGAAAACTGTTGAGTAACGGCAGCAAGTGATTGAGTTCAGTAGTTCCTCATAGAAAATTATTGACTCTAGAGATATGGTAATATGGAGAAGACAAAATTGTTTGAAGCACGCACAGAACCGGAAGCGCCCCTTGTTTCAAAGAGAGGAGGACGGGTTATTCACATTTAATTTGATGGTCAGAGGCGAATTGAAAGCTAAGCAGTGGTAATTAAGACCCCCCGGGGAAAATAGGGATGTCTCCTACGTTACCCATAATATGTGGAAGTATCGACGTAATTTCATAGAGTCATTCGATCTGAATGCTACATGAAGAACATAAGCCAGATGACGGAACGCGGAGACCTAGGATGTAGAAGATCATAACATGAGCGATTCGGCAGATTTGGATTCCTTTCCTATATATCCACTCATGTGGTACTTCATCATACGATTCATATAAGATCCATCTGTCTAGAGATCGTCATATACATCTAGAAAGCTGTATGCTTTGGAAGAAGCTTGTACAGTTTGGGAAGGGGTTTTTTGAGAGAAAAGAAGAATCTACTTCAACCGATATGCCCTTAGGCACGGCCATACATAACATAGAAATCACACGTGGAAGGGGTGGGCAATTAGCTAGAGCAGCAGGTGCTGTAGCGAAACTGATTGCAAAAGAGGGTAAATCGGCCACTTTAAGATTACCATCTGGGGAGGTCCGTTTGGTATCCCAAAATTGCTTAGCAACAGTCGGACAAGTGGGTAATGTTGGGGTGAACCAAAAAAGTTTGGGTAGAGCCGGATCTAAGTGTTGGCTAGGTAAACGCCCCGTAGTAAGAGGGGTAGTTATGAACCCTGTGGACCACCCCCATGGGGGCGGTGAAGGGAAAGCCCCCATTGGTAGAAAAAAACCCACAACCCCTTGGGGTTATCCTGCGCTTGGAAGAAGAACTAGGAAAAGGAAAAAATATAGTGATAGTTTTATTCTTCGTCGCCGTAAGTAAATACGTAACTAGGAATATGGAAAATTGCATTTTTGGAATTTGCAATAATGCGATGGGCGAACGACGGGAATTGAACCCGCGCATGGTGGATTCACAATCCACTGCCTTGATCCACTTGGCTACATCCGCCCCTTATCCAGCTAAAGGATTTTTCTCTTTTTTCCATTCATCATTATTCTATTTATTCTGACCTCCATACTTCGATCGAGATATTGGACATAGAATGCCACTCTTTAAAATGGAAAAAAGGAGTAATCAGCTGTGACACGAAAAAAAACGAATCCTTTTGTAGCTCATCATTTATTGGCAAAAATCGAAAAGGTCAATATGAAGGAGGAGAAAGAAACAATAGTAACGTGGTCCCGGGCATCTAGCATTCTACCCGCAATGGTTGGCCATACAATCGCGATTCATAATGGAAAGGAACATATACCTATTTACATAACAAATCCTATGGTAGGTCGCAAATTGGGGGAATTCGTGCCTACTCGGCATTTCACGAGTTATGAAAGTGCAAGAAAAGATACTAAATCTCGTCGTTAACTGAATTCAGAATAGAAAGATTCAAAATAAAAAAAACAAAGGTAGGCGGGGAATAACCTTATTTATGACAAGTTTCAAACTGGTAAAGTATACCCCTAGGATAAAGAAGAAGAAGAGTGGGCTAAGGAAACTCGCAAGGAAAGTTCCAACCGATCGTCTACTTAAGTTCGAACGGGTTTTCAAAGCACAAAAACGCATCCATATGTCTGTTTTCAAAGCACAAAGAGTTCTTGATGAGATTCGCTGGCGTTACTACGAGGAAACTGTTATGATACTGAACCTCATGCCTTATCGAGCATCTTATCCCATCCTAAAGTTGGTTTATTCGGCAGCAGCAAATGCTACTCATTATAGGGATTTCGACAAAGCGAATTTATTCATCACTAAAGCCGAAGTCAGTAGGAGTACTATCATGAAAAAATTAAGACCTCGAGCTCGAGGACGTAGTTCTCCCATAAAAAAAACCATGTGTCATATAACAATTGTACTAAATATAGTAAAGAAATCTAAATAATCTTTAGATCCATCTTAGATTTCGATTCCCAGTAAAAAAAAAATAGAATAGAAAAATATGGGACAAAAAATAAATCCACTCGGTTTCAGACTTGGTACAACCCAAAATCACCATTCCTTTTGGTTCGCACAACCAAAAAATTATTCTGAAGGTCTACAGGAAGATAAAAAAATACGGAATTGTATCAAGAACTATATACAAAAGAATAGGAAAAAAGGCTCGAATAGAAAAATAGAATCAGACTCAAGTTCCGAAGTAATTACACATAATAGAAAAATGGACTCAGGCTCAAGTTCTGAAGTAATTACACGTATAGAAATTCAAAAAGAAATCGATACGATCCACGTCATAATCCATATTGGATTCCCCAATTTATTAAAGAAAAAAGGAGCAATCGAAGAATTAGAGAAAGATCTACAAAAGGAAGTTAATTCTGTAAACCAGAGACTTAATATTGCTATTGAAAAAGTTAAAGAACCTTATAGACAACCTAACATTCTTGCAGAATATATAGCTTTCCAATTAAAAAATAGAGTTTCATTCCGAAAGGCAATGAAAAAAGCCATTGAATTAACTAAAAAAGCAGATATAAGGGGGGTAAAAGTAAAAATTGCAGGTCGTCTCGCAGGGAAAGAAATTGCACGTGCCGAATGCATCAAAAAGGGTAGACTTCCCCTCCAAACAATTCGCGCTAAAATTGATTATTGCTGCTATCCAATTCGAACTATCTATGGAGTATTAGGTGTAAAAATTTGGATATTCGTAGACGAAGAATAACTAGCCTTGTCTTCCCATTCTGTTCAGTGATAGAATAAAAAATGACAAGAGCCTTATTTTTCCTGAAATCCCTGAAAAAAAAAGAAGAAATTCTACCTCTTTCTATAAGATTTAATGAAAATTGATAAATCTTTTAATATAATTGCTATGCTTAGTGTGTGACTCGTTAGTTTTTTCTTTAGAGTCAAAAATGGAGATTCAAAAAAAATTGACTGAACCCTACTCTAAATAGAAAAAGAAAAAACTTAGTAATTATAGAAAATTAACTAATAACCAACCTATTGCTTCGTATTGTCGAGATCCTAACTAAGAAACAGTCACTATATGAATAAATACATCTATCATAAATGAGTAGATCTATCATATAGTTGTAGCAACTGCAATTTATTCTCTAAAAAAGAAAACGGATTCTAGGTTGTGAAGCAAAACTAAAGGGATGTGGATAAAAGGAGGGATGATAGAAAGAAGGAAGAAGAATAAGAAAGATATAGGATTCCAATATGTATGGTCTATGAGTTACATCATAAAAGGCAATGTGATAAAGCATCAATATAATAAAAATAACAGAGAATTCGAAATCGTAACTTGAAACAAAAAATAGAAATTTTAAGCAATAATAAAATAAAGAGCGGCCCGGGTTAATAAAACTGAGAAAATTGACTCGGAAAGAAATTTTTGGAAAGCTCCATTGTGGGATTCAGACCTAACCATTAAAGGAGAAGTAGTGGGAACGACAGAACCTATGACTGCATAGGATTTTATTGAAAAGAATCCTAAGACTTCATTGGGTGGGATGGCGGAACAAACCAAAAAAATTGCCTTATTTGGTAAGGTTATAAATTAACAAATAAGACAGGAAAGAGTAAATATTCGCCCGCGAAATCTTTATTGAATTAGAATACTTTCCCGCGATTCAATAAGAGTCAAAATAAGGAGATTTTTTTTTAAGAAAGATTACATTATCTATAAATATAGAATATAGATAAATAGACACACACATCTAGATATATTCTAGATCTTCTTTCTTGACTATATATTTTTCTATTTGAACAAATTCAATATTAAAAAAACCCTAACTTTTTCTATTATCTATTAATGTGCATCTATCCATAATATTCCAAAATATTATGGAATTAGAGAAATTTGCACGCTTTCTCATTTCATTCGCGAGGAGCTGGATGAGAAGAAACTCTCATGTCCAGTTTTGCAGTAGAGATGGAACTAAGAAGGAACCATCGACTATAACCCCAAAAGAACCAGATTTCGTAAACAACATAGAGGAAGAATGAAGGGAAAATCCTGCCGAGGCAATCGTATTTGTTTTGGTAGATATGCTCTGCAAGCACTTGAACCCGCTTGGATCACGTCGAGACAGATAGAAGCAGGACGAAGAGCAATGACACGATATGCACGTCGTGGTGGAAAAATATGGGTACGTATATTTCCCGACAAACCGGTTACACTAAGACCCACGGAAACACGTATGGGCTCAGGAAAGGGATCCCCCGAATATTGGGTAGCCGTTGTTAAACCAGGTCGAATACTTTATGAAATGGGCGGAGTATCCGAAACTGTAGCTAGAGCAGCTATCTCCATAGCTGCCAGTAAAATGCCCATACGAAGTCAATTTCTTCGATTAGAGATATAGCATCCAAAAAAAGGAGTATTGAAGATAAAAAAAACCAGGTTTTTTTTTCTGGAAGGACAATATTTCTTTCATCCTTTTGCATAGAAATAACAAATTGAAATCAAAATAATATGATTCAACCTCAGACCCTTTTAAATGTAGCAGATAACAGTGGAGCTCGAAAATTGATGTGTATTCGAGTCATAGGAGCTGCTAGTAATCAGCGATATGCTCGTATTGGTGATGTTATTGTTGCTGTAATCAAAGACGCAGTGCCCCAAATGCCTCTAGAAAGATCCGAAGTAATTCGAGCTGTAATTGTACGTACATGTAAAGAGTTCAAATGCGAAGACGGTATAATAATACGCTATGATGACAATGCAGCGGTTATCATTGATCAAAAAGGAAATCCAAAAGGAACTCGAGTTTTTGGCGCGATCGCCGAGGAATTGAGAGAATTGAATTTTACTAAAATAGTTTCATTAGCTCCTGAAGTATTATAAATACTAGTAGGCGAGATATAGATCAAAGAAAAAATTAGTAGATTATGTCTCACGTATATGCTTTAAAATCCAAAAGTAAAAGAAAAAAAAAAGAAAACATGTTGATTATAGAAAAATTAGGAGGAACCTAGAATTAGAGTCTTATGGGCAAGGACACTATTGCTGATTTACTAACCTCTATAAGAAACGCGGACATGAATAAAAAAGGAACAGTTCGAGTAGTATCTACAAATATTACCGAAAACATTGTTAAAATACTTCTACGAGAGGGTTTTATTGAAAGTGTTCGGAAACATCAGGAAAGTAACAGATATTTCTTGGTTTCAACTTTGCGACATCAAAAGAGAAAGACTAGAAAAGGAATATATAGAACTAGAACCTTTTTAAAGCGTATCAGCCGACCCGGCTTACGAATTTATGCCAACTATCAAGGAATTCCTAAAGTTTTGGGCGGAATGGGAATTGCTATTCTTTCTACTTCTCGAGGTATAATGACAGATCGAGAAGCTCGACTAAACAGAATTGGGGGAGAAGTCTTATGTTATATATGGTAATCGCCCCTCCTATAGTACTCGAATTCTATCTCGAACTTCCTATTTTTCAAATAAAAATACAACGTTTTTTTTTATTTGAAAATCAAAATAGAAAAATAGGAGAAAAAAAAATATGACAGAAAAAAAAAATAGGAGAGAAAAAAAAAACCCGAGAGAAGCAAAAGTCACTTTCGAAGGTTTAGTTACGGAAGCCCTACCCAACGGAATGTTCCGCGTTCGCCTAGAGAATGACACCATCATCCTGGGCTATATTTCAGGAAAGATCCGGTCTAGTTCTATACGAATACTGATGGGGGATAGGGTCAAAATTGAAGTAAGTCGTTATGATTCAAGCAAAGGACGTATAATTTATAGACTTCCCCATAAGGATTCGAAGCGTACCGAAGACTCGAAGGATACCGAAGATTTGAAGGATACCGAAGATTTGAAGGATACCAAAGATTCAAAGGATTAGGTTTTTCTTTTTTCTAGGGTAATAAATTCAAAGTTCCAAAATTCAAGCGAAGAGACTTATTTTTTCCCAAAGATTAGATTCATAGTTTAAGAAAGGAATACGGAAATATGAAAATAAGAGCTTCCGTTCGTAAAATTTGTACAAAATGTCGACTGATTCGTAGGCGTGGACGAATTAGAGTCATTTGTTCCAATCCGAAGCATAAACAAAGGCAGGGGTAATCTTTCGAAAAAGAACTTTACTTTCTAAAAAGTAAAAAAAAGTAAAAAAAGTACCCGCGGAAACGTCCAAATTCCAAATAAAATAATTAATAATTAAAGTAAAGGATATATTTTACCCTGAAACGGATATCTTTGTATCTTTTTTTCTTTTTGTTATTTCTAACTCATATTTATGAGATAATAAAATATGACAAAAGCTATACCAAAAATTGGTTCACGTAGGAGAGTGCGTATTGGTTTGCGTAGGAATGCGCGTTTTAGTTTACGGAAAAGTGCACGTAGAATAACAAAAGGAGTTATTCATGTTCAAGCTAGTTTCAACAATACCATTATAACTGTTACAGACCCGCAAGGTCGGGTGGTTTTCTGGTCCTCCGCGGGTACTTGTGGATTCAAAAGCTCAAGAAAAGCATCACCCTATGCTGGTCAAAGAACAGCAGTAGATGCTATTCGTACAGTGGGTTTGCAACGAGCAGAAGTTATGGTAAAGGGTGCTGGTAGTGGAAGAGATGCCGCATTACGAGCCATTGCTAAAAGTGGTGTACGATTAAGTTGTATACGCGATGTAACACCTATGCCGCATAATGGATGTCGACCTCCTAAAAAAAGACGTCTGTAAAAGAATTAAAACGCTTTCAAGAGAAATAAACGATTCAATGATCAAATAATAATACTAGTCTATTATGGTTCGAGAGGAGGTAGCAGGATCCACTCAAACACTACAGTGGAAGTGTGTTGAATCAAGAGTAGATAGTAAGCGTCTTTATTATGGTCGTTTCATTTTGTCCCCGCTTAGAAAAGGTCAAGCGGATACCGTCGGTATTGCCTTGCGAAGAGCTTTACTTGGAGAAATAGAAGGAACATGTATCACACGTGCAAAATTTGGGAGCGTGCCACACGAATATTCTACAATAGCTGGTATTGAAGAATCCGTACAAGAAATTTTACTAAATTTGAAAGAAATTGTATTGAGAAGTAATCTCTATGGAGTTAGAGACGCATCAATTTGCGTCAAAGGTCCTAGATACATAACTGCTCAAGATATCATCTTACCACCTTCCGTAGAGATCGTTGATACGGCACAACCTATAGCTAACTTGACAGAGCCCATTGATTTCTGTATTGAGTTACAGATCAAGAGAGATCGCGGATATCACACGGAACTCAGAAAGAACTCTCAAGATGGAAGTTATCCCATAGATGCTGTATCCATGCCTGTTCGAAATGTGAATTATAGTATTTTTTCTTGTGGGAATGGAAATGAAAAACACGAGATACTTTTTCTAGAAATATGGACGAATGGAAGTTTAACCCCTAAGGAAGCGCTTTATGAGGCTTCTCGTAATTTGATTGATTTATTTCTTCCTTTTCTACACGCGGAGGAAGAGGGCACTAGTTTCGAAGAAAATAAAAACAGGTTTACTCCACCCCTTTTAACCTTTCAAAAAAGATTAACTAATCTAAAGAAAAACAAAAAAGGAATTCCATTGAATTGTATTTTTATTGATCAATTAGAATTGCCTTCTAGAACGTATAATTGTCTCAAAAGGGCCAATATACATACACTATTGGACCTTTTGAGTAAGACTGAAGAAGATCTTATGAGAATTGACAGTTTTCGTATGGAAGATGGAAAACAGATATGGGACACTCTAGAGAAGCATCTCCCAATCGATTTACCTAAGAATAAGTTCTCGTTTTAAATCCATTGCAATTTTTTCCTCTTCTTCTTTTTCGAGTTAGAATAAAAAGAAAAAAGAAAACAATTTTGCATCTTTGGCACAATCTATATTTTCGCGAAATGGATCATAATAAAATGGATTTTAGGTATCTAGGAAATAGTTACTTCCAAGTGAATCTTCCCTAGATACCTATGCACGGTACTTCACGGTTGAATGAATCAACCTGAAAAATCCCTAAAAAAGACCTAAAGTTAAGGATTTTTCAATGGGTAATGTTGCTCCAATACCTAACCAAAGAGCTACTGCAGTACCGATTAAAAAAACGGTCGTAGCTACTGGGCGACGAAATGGATTTTGGAATTTATTGACATTCTCTAGAAAGGGTACTGTCAATAAGCCCGTTGGCACAGAAACCATTAAGAGAACGCCCAATAACTTATTGGGTACTGTACGGAGTATTTGAAAGACGGGAAAGAAGTACCACTCGGGTAATATTTCCAGAGGAGTTGCAAACGGATCCGCCGGTTCACCAATCATTGACGGCTCGAGAACCGCTAAACCTACATTACATGCAATAGTACCTAGAATTACTACTGGAAAAATATATAAAAGATCGTTGGGCCACGCGGGTTCCCCGTAATAATTATGTCCCATCCCTTTAGCTAATTTTGCTCTTAATACAGGATCATTTAAGTCAGGTTTCTTTGTTATTGGGATAGGTGAATTCTTTAGGATCCATCCCCCAAAGGAACCGGACATGAGAATTTTTCATCATCCGGCTCGAGCAAGAATGAAAGAAAAAAGACCGTGGAAGATCCATAATAGAATAAGGTATATAATGACTCAATGACTCTAGGTAAGAAAAGCTTTATCAGATTCTCTTTTCCGAAGTTGCACCTACAACTACTTATTGAAAAGAATCTTATTCTTATGGGTAAATGCTCAATATCCAAGTTGGCTTGCAAATTTGATCATGATCAATTGCTTTGTGGATTGTCTCATGTCTCTTGATTAGTTGGTGTTTATCCCCTCAATATCGCAAGTTTCTTACGTCCAAACAAAGTATTTACTTGTTACTAATAAAAAATCAAAAAGTCTAGCCTACGTTCTTCTTTAGATACCTTCTTTTACTCCGATAGTATTGCGGATCGCAATCGATGCAAAGAAAATGAATGCATTTCCATACTATAATAAAAAAAGTAAGTGTAATAAATAGAGAATTGGATCATGTCACATGACTTATTCTATTTCTACTCTATGGGATCTTACGGAGCCTGTTCATGGATGACATGGTTGGGGTATAATCATAGAAAATATTCTCCTCAAGTGAACCAGCCTATCCTTCCTAGATAGGGGACTTACGTGTTGATTGGATGCGGAGACACCTTTGGTTGTGAATTCTAATGTGGCAGATCCAATTCTTTATCTGCATGGCCAAATCAATAATTCAAGTCACACACTCCCATAATCCGCCTTATTTTCTTTCATAAAATGAACTTCAACTATTTGTATCAAAATACTTCGGAGTTGAAGAAAAGTATCCAAATGACATGTCTTATTTTACAATAACCCATGTTTGTAGCAATGAAATACCACAACCTACCCGATATGATATATGAAAATTAGAATTATCTTTCTCTATGATATGGCTTCCCTATAAAGGACCCGAAATACCTTGCTTACGTATCATTGGAAAGTGCATTAACATAAATACGGCAGTAAGCAGAGGCAGTACAAAGGTATGTAAACTATAAAAACGAGTCAAAGTGGATTGGCCCACACTAGCACTTCCACGTAATAACTCCACTAAAGGCGATCCTATTACCGGAATCGCTTCAGGTACACCTGTCACAATTTTGACTGCCCAATAACCAATTTGATCCCAAGGCAAAGAATAACCAGTTACACCAAACGATGCAGTCAATACACCCAAAACCACACCTGTCACCCAAGTTAATTCGCGGGGTTTTTTAAATCCACCTGTGAGATACACACGAAATACGTGCAGGATCATCATTAGAACCATCATACTTGCTGACCATCGATGAACTGATCGGATTAACCAACCAAAGTTGGCCTCGGTCATTATGTATTGAACCGAGGAAAAAGCCTCTGTAACGGTTGGGCGGTAGTAAAAAGTCATAGCAAAACCGGTAGCGACTTGTACTAGAAAACAAGTAAGTGTAATTCCCCCTAAACAATAAAATATGTTGACATGAGGAGGAACATATTTACTAGTTATATCATCCGCAATTGCCTGAATCTCAAGACGTTCCTCAAACCAATCATATACTTTATTGAGATAGGTAACTAACCCGAGTCCCCCTCCGAGAACCGTATATGAAAATTTCATCTCGTACGGCTCAAGCAGAAACACACAAATTTTCAACGGATATTAGAAAAAAAAAAGGTTCAAAACTTCATCAGCCACTGGATTGGGTCGATTTGCCTTGAAGATATGAAATAAGAAAAATCCAGAACTTATTCTTTGTGATGATAATGCCAAAAAATCTCAAGTTGGCTCATCTGTCTTTCTTTTCTTTATGTTGATCATTAGAGGCCTCTTGAATTTTCTCTTCCCTATTTTTGTTTTTTTTTTTTTTTTGCGTAATGCAGATTTACTCTTGTTTTACTAGTAAATAAATAAAGCAAAAATTCTAGTAGTTTTCTGATAGAAATTATCTTGTTGCGATCCTATGAATCAGTTCAATTAAAACCTTAGATTCATACTAGAGCCACGATGATTGAGTCTCAAGCTAACCAAAAGGCAAGGGTTCTTCGAATAAGAACCGCTTGATGATCATTTATTGAATCCGTGTAATAACTCGACAAAATCGAGAGAAAAAAAAGTTGTCTTTTGGGCAAACAAAATTGGAAGGAAGAAAATTTCTTTTTTTATTAAAAACTACTTGAATTTTTTGCAGTCTGGTTGCGAGGTCTGAATAGTGAGTATGAATCATAGTTCCATTTTTTTTCTTGATCCACTCTATCTATTTCGTGTTCCAGATACTAGAATAAAAAATATCCGACGAATTAGAATCATCTTGATAGAGATAACAGGCCCTTTCTATGTATTATCAATAGGATCCATTCTAACAAGTCACACACTCATATTCCAGAGATACCAAAACAAAAAAATTCCACGGTCGAACTACCAGAATGTCTAGAAATGTATAGCTTAAAGTAGAAAGGCTTTTTTGGATGGAAAAACAATGACTTCGTAGTTTTAGTTAGTAGAAACCTAATTCATTAAAATTCCGTCCAGTAAAACAGAAGAATTATAAATTTCTAAAATGATAGATAGGAATATCGCGAATAAAGCCATTGCGACCCCCATAAAAGGAGTAGTCCCCCAACCCGGAGCTACTTTCCCATATTCCGAATTCAAGGGTTTCAATAAACTACCTACGCGAGTTCGTCTTGGCCCAGGTCTAGAACTATCTTCAACGGTTTGTGTAGCCATAAATTCTATTTAATCATTGGTGTTGACTTTGTATACTATTCCGTTGTAGTTGTAAATACAAGATCTTTTCGTAGATCCATTGTAATCTTGAAATTCTATAAAAATGGAAACAGCAACTTTAGTCGCCATCTCCATATCTGGTTTACTTGTAAGCTTTACTGGGTATGCCTTATATACCGCGTTTGGGCAACCCTCTCAACAATTAAGAGATCCATTCGAAGAACACGGGGACTAATTGAAGTAAGAAGTCTCCCCATCTGGGAGACTTCTTACTTCAATGAAATTATTTCATTTTTTTAGTCGGAACCTTAGGTGGTTCTCGGAAGAAGATAGCGAAAAAAATTATCCCTAAAGTCGAAACTAAAAGGAACGTATAAACCAATGCTTCCATAGATTCGATCGTGGTTTATTTACAATTATAACTTCCACACCTATTCATTTGTCATTTGGGATCTTTTCCCATATAAAGATAAAGAAAGAAAAAGAGTCAAAGAAAGGATGGGAGATGTTTCCCATGTCAAATCAAAAAAGAGAGATGAAAGATACCATAGCAATGTGGTATCAGACTGCTTGTCTCCTTGTAGTTGGATCTCCAACTTTTTGGAATGTTCCAAATTCCACTTGAGCATCCAAGTCTGGATCAATACCAGCAAAAACATCTCGGAACAAGGTTCTAGCGCCATGCCAAATGTGTCCGAAAAAGAAGAGCAAAGCAAAGGTAGCATGACCAAAAGTGAACCAACCCCTTGGACTGCTGCGAAAAACACCATCCGATTTCAAAGTAGCCCGATCTAATTCAAAAATTTCCCCTAATTGGGAACGCCTCGCATATTTTTTTACAGTAGCAGGATCAGAATAACTTACTCCATTAAGTTCGCCACCATAGAACTCCACCGTTACACCTACTTGTTCAACACTATATTTGGATTCTGCTCTTCTAAAAGGAACGTCCGCTCTCACAATTCCCTCTTCATCTACCAAAACAACCGGAAATGTTTCAAAAAAAGTAGGCATACGGCGTACAAAAAGCTCGCGTCCTTCTTTATCTCTAAAGACGGGATGTCCTAACCATCCAACAGCTATTCCATCCCCGTTGTCCATTGAGCCTGCTCTGAATAATCCCCCCTTTGCCGGATTATTACCAATATAATCATAAAAGGCTAATTTTTCGGGAATTTTAGACCAAGCTTCTGATAAACTAAGATTTTCGGCTAACCCATCGCTAACTCTTCGATATATTTCTTGCTGAAAGTATCCCTGATCCCACTGATAACGAGTAGGCCCAAATAATTCGATTGGGGTAGTTGCTGACCCATACCACATAGTTCCGGCAACTACGAAAGCTGCAAAAAAAACAGCAGCGATACTACTGGAAAGTACAGTTTCAATATTGCCCATACGTAATCCTTTGTATAGACGTTGAGGCGGACGGACACTAAGATGGAATAGGCCCGCTAATATGCCCAATGTACCCGCAGCAATATGATGAGAAGCTATTCCCCCCGGAACAAAAGGATCAAAACCTTCTACACCCCACGCTGGATTTACAGCTTGTACTTTTCCAGTTAGTCCATAAGGATCGGACACCCATATCCCAGGACCATACAAACCCGTTACATGAAATGCGCCAAAGCCAAAGCAAGCCACCCCTGCAAGAAATAAATGAATTCCAAAGATCTTGGGCAAATCCAAAGAGGGTTTTCCTGTCCGCTCATCACAGAATATTTCTAGGTCCCAATATACCCAATGCCAGATAGCTGCCAAGAAACACAAGCCAGAAAACACAATATGCGCACCTGCCACACCTTCATAACTCCAAATACCCGGATTCGTTACAGTTCCTCCTGAAATACTCCAACCACCCCACGAATTGGTTATTCCTAAACGAGTCATGAAGGGAATGACGAACATACCTTGTCTCCACATTGGATCCAGAACAGGATCAGAGGGATCAAAAACCGCTAATTCATATAAAGCCATCGAGCCGGCCCAACCAGAAACTAAAGCTGTGTGCATTATATGCACCGAAAGCAATCGACCCGGATCATTCAATACAACAGTATGAACACGATACCAAGGCAAACCCATGGAAATACCCCTTTAGCAAAGAAAAATAGACACGATGTCGCTTTATTTTATCGCATTGGAAAAGACTATCCATATCCTATGTACCTAACCCCTCTAGGGGATTCTGTGTCAGAAAGCGTGAATATTTATTTCATTCCATTAAAAATAAGAAGCCAATTCTGTTCGTAAGAAGAAAGAGAAGCAGATCTATTCTATACTCGATAAGTGCCAATATGCAATGGGTAGCTTGGCCTATTTGGAAAAAACGAAGAATAGATCCCTATCCCTCTTTGTTTATCATTCCAATCACCGATTCCTTTTTCTTTATTCAATCTGTCTTACCTTCCTTATATGTATTATTTCAATCTACGTATTAATAGAATCTATAGTATTCATATAGAATAAGAAAAAAAAAATGAAGACAATAAACTGCGGATTCTTTCTTTCTCTTCCATTCTTACGTTTCCATATTAAAGTGTAGTTTTCTTACTTAAATTTAATAATATTAATCTAATATGCCCATTGGTGTTCCAAAAGTACCTTACCGGATTCCCGGAGATGAAGAAGCGACTTGGGTTGACTTATACAATGTTATGTATCGAGAAAGGACACTTTTTTTAGGTCAAGAGATTCGTTGCGAGATCACGAATCATATTACAGGTCTCATGGTATATCTCAGTATAGAAGATGAAACTCGCGATATTTTTTTGTTTATAAACTCCCCAGGCGGGTGGCTAATCTCAGGAATGGCGATTTTTGATACGATGCAAACGGTAACACCAGATATATATACAATATGCCTCGGAATAGCTGCGTCCATGGCATCCTTCATTCTGCTTGGAGGCGAACCCACCAAGCGTATAGCATTCCCTCACGCGAGGATTATGCTTCACCAACCTGCTAGTGCTTATTATCGGGCAAGGACACCAGAATTTTTACTAGAAGTGGAAGAGTTACACAAAGTTCGCGAAATGATCACAAGGGTTTATGCACTAAGAACAGGCAAGCCTTTTTGGGTTGTATCCGAAGACATGGAAAGGGATATTTTTATGTCAGCAGACGAAGCCAAAGCTTATGGACTTGTCGATATTGTAGGGGATGAAATGATTGACGAGCACTACGATACTGATCCAGTGTGGTTTCCAGAAATGTTTAAGGATTGGTAGTGGCCGGATTTCTTGTAAATTTATTTCAAACCTAAATTCAGGTTTTCTGCGATTTAATAGAAAATAGAAATACTTCATGATGATCAATCATCAGGTTAAGATCGATCTAAACCAATCCTTTTTTTTTCTATATACATACGACATGCCAACGGTTAAACAACTTATTAGAAACGCAAGACAGCCAATACGAAATGCTAGAAAATCGCCCGCGCTTAAGGGATGTCCTCAGCGTCGAGGAACATGTGCTAGGGTGTATGTGCGACTCGTTCAGATCATGAGTTCAAACAAATAAGACAATTTTTGAAGTATCCATGATCGGTACCAATGAATAGGATAGAGCTTCTCTATCCTAGATTTCTATGGTATATGGAATTTCTGGTTTCCTTTGGTGCAAATCCAATCATCTAAATTGGAAATTAAGAAGCAATTCCCCCATTGGTAGAAAATGGTTATCCATTAAGCGGAGGAAATAGTAATAAAAAGAAAAAGGCTTATGCTCCTTTATCTTAAAAGAACGGACTAACAGGGTCAGCTACTTAGCCAACTTTCCTAATTAAATGCCGTCACTGTATGGATAACTCTTATTGTGAAAAGAGCTATTTACTCTATAATGGATAGGTAGAGCCAAAGAATGTGAACTATACAAGTTCACAATACCTTTTGATGAAATGAAAGAAAGGGCTCCGGTGTATAGAGAGGGCCTCACCGTTTAAAAGGGAACCATAGAAACGATGGAACCCACTATTTTTTTGAGTATCGTTAGAATTTGTTATTTCTATGCGAAATAACTGAAGAGAATAGAATAAAAAATCGTGGTTGGGAAGGTTACAGTAGCAAAAGCCATTGGAATTACTATTTTATATATCGGAATAATTCGTTTTGTTATTAATGGGAAAAAGGATGGCTAAAAGAAGAGAAATCATTAGTTATTCATTAAGGTTAATTTGATTCAATGACCAGAGTTCCGCGAGGATATATAGCTCGGAGACGACGAACAAAAATGCGTTCATTTGCCTCAAACTTTAGAGGGGCTCATTTAAGACTTAATCGAATGATTACTCAACAAGTAAGAAGAGCTTTTGTTTCCTCTCATCGAGATAGAGGCAGGCAAAAGAGGGATTTTCGTCGTTTGTGGATCACTCGGATAAACGCAGCAACGCGGATATATAAAGTATTCGATAGTTATAGTAAATTAATACACAATCTGTACAAGAAGGAATTGATTCTTAATCGTAAAATGCTTGCACAAGTAGCTGTATCAAATCCAAATAATCTTTACACGATTTCCAATAAAATAAAGATCCTCAATTAAATGGATAAAAAAGTAATATACAGGAATAATTAAAACCGAATTCCCGGAGAGGGAACTCCGGGAAGATACAATAAATTAAGATTAAGTGGTAGGAATCAACGAGCATGTTGCAATAAATAAAAAAACTATTTATTCTTCCCCATTTTTCTTTCTTATAACAAACACAAGAATCAAAACTGGATTACTTTCTTTATATAGGTCTGGCCCTTTCGAATAAAACATCAACAATCGGAACTTAAGTTCCGATTGTTGTTTCTTAAATTCTGGTTGGAGTTTCTTAAGTTTCGATTGGAATTGAACTTTTGCGTTAATTGAGGAATATGTCTATTCTTTCTGGGTCTAGGACCAGTAATTATTGAAATTGACTGGGCTTGAAATTGCTTCTCATTCTCATAGTTACGAAATGGTAAGAAAGATAAAATACGAGCCTGTTTTATAGCAAGAGTAATTAATCGTTGTTGTTTCAAGGTTAATCTATTTATTCGTCTCGATAATATTTTTCCTTGTTCACTAATAAATCGATTAATTAAACTCATGTTTCTATAATCAATTCGATCCCCCGGGCCAATCCGAGGACGCCTACGAAAAGGTTGTTTGGATTTACGAAAAGTTTGCTTGGATTTACGAAAAGTTTGCTTGGATTTATGAAAAGTTTGCTTGGATTTATGAAAAGTTTGCTTAGATTTATGAAAAGGTTGTTTAGATGTATACATGATTTATTCTTTATTTAAAAATTTGAAAAAAAAAATGGATTTCTTTATTTTATTAATTTTGGATCCAGAAGAAGTAGTCTTTCTTTGGTCCATATATTATTTGATTCATATTATTATTTGATTCATATATAGTATATGAATACCCTCTATACATATGAAATAATATCTACCTGAAATCAAATGAATTGATTTGTATTTTGTATTCTATCTATGTTCTATATATTAAATCTGTTCTTTGGAAAGATCGAACACACGATGCTCCTATTTTTTTATTTCGTCATGAGTCGTATGCTTGCGACAATAACGACAAAATTTTTTTAATTCTAATTGTCCGGGTGTATTGTGGCGATTCTTTTGAGTACTATATCTAGAAATCCCCGTCGATTCCTCATTGGCACCTTTTCGAACACAACTGATACATTCCAAAATAACTCTGATTCTAACACCTTTCCCCTTGGCCATGAACCTCCTTTCTTTTTTGGATTGACTTAACTTAATTCTTCTACTTATTCTGTTATTCTTCTATTTGGAATCCCAAGAAGAAGAATAAAACCCATTCGAATAAAAAATTTTTAAAATTCTTAAATTAAGTAATAAAAAATAGAGAAATAATTAAAGAATACAATCCTTGTCGAATTAGCAAGGATTTTGCTTCGAAATCCTTTCATTTAAGTAGCCAGCCCAGCCTCTTTCTATGCTCTGATTTCTGAGGCCTGACTTAGCTTGGATACCGCTTTTGATTGAATTTCTGTTTTCCAAAATGGGATTTTCCGAATTTTTCATGACTCTGAGGTTCAACCCAATCCATCTTTTCTTTCTTTTTCCTTCCTATACTAAAAAAAAAAGGATTGAAAAAGGGCAAATTTGCGTCATGTCACGAAGAATTCCTCGCATAGCAATAACTAGAATTAAAAAAAAGGGAATGACAAAGCATCTGGGAATAAACGATTAATTTCTATCAATAAACCTGCTAAAGCCCCAAACCATAGAGTACTTAGCACGGGCGCTACAGAGAGATATGTTTTTATATCCCGCATTGAAAATCCTCCTTCCTTATTGGAATACATATATGATCAGATACTCTTGCCCAAGATCATTTGTATTTCTTTTGTTTAGGCGAAATTCCTAACTAAAAAAACAAAATCAATATTCTATATATAGAATGAACGGTATAGACGAGATTTTCCTACCCCTAAAAAAGAAAAAGATGACCCCTTCTTCCTATACATTACCAAGGAATAGTAATCTTTCTTTTATAGGTGAAATTAGATAGGATTTTAGATGTATACCATTCCTTGATTATATGAGACCAAAAAGAAGAAATGACAAGAAGGTTCTATATAGATAGAGAAAGAGAAGAAAATTACGATGTGGAAAACAAGACAGGAATTGTGTACAATGCCATTATACAACAATTTGGAAAAGGGATGTAGCGCAGCTTGGTAGCGCGTTTGTTTTGGGTACAAAATGTCACAGGTTCAAATCCTGTCATCCCTACCTATTACTTCTTTCTTCTTTATGGGCAGTAGCGAGGAGATCGATTAAAGTGGGTATAACTTGAATTTGTGGATACTATACGTACGTGAGACACGTTAGGAGTAGAAAAGGGTTTTCTTTTTGAATGAAAGCGCTCTTAGTTCAGTTCGGTAGAACGCGGGTCTCCAAAACCCGATGTCGTAGGTTCAAATCCTACAGAGCGTGATTCCATCTATCTTATGTCGAAGCAGAGTAAAATAACTTAACAAAACAAAGTTGAATTGCAACTCCAATTTGACCTCCTCTCTGGTCTGGAGGAGGTCAATCAAAAAAGAAATATTACTCAATCAAAGATCCAACTGATCCCCACGTCTGTATTGCAAATACGCAGTCACGAATAATCCCGCTAAAGTAATAGGAATTAGGCCTAAGACGATTCCAAATAGAAAAACTTCAATCATTTCGATTTGTTCGAGGGGATAAAAAAAAAGAGGTACGATCTATCCCTAAATAGTAGTCTAAATTATCCACGAATCTCAATGACCAAGAAAAGAATTGATAATTAGTGTGGAAAAGAGTCGTAGAATACCAGGAATCCAAAAGAAAGATTTTTATTTTCTGACTTATTCATTCAATTCATTTCAAATAAGACGTATCTTGTTCAAGCCAATAAATAGAGCTGGGGTTATAGTTAAAGCAGCCAGTAGAAAACCGAAATAACTAGTTATAGTAAGCATGAAAGGGTTAAATTCCATTTATTTTTTTACTACACTACATATGTTGGTAAAGCACTTACCTAAGTTATGGAAAATTCATAATTCATCGGTTATTTTAGATAATACTAAAAAACAAGATAGAGTGAGATACAGAAGTGTAAAAGAAAATTGATTCATCAGATGGGACATGAGTCTCTAATTCCGAATCAAGAGATTTGTTGTGGAATCTGTCAGTTCTTTAAAGTAATAATATTAAGAACTAGATCATCTAACCCCATTGAAAAATGAAATTGGATTTTCGGGAGAATTTTGGAATATAAGATAAATAAAGAATTGAAACAGTCGAATATTCCCCTATTCCTTCTTATTTTAACTGATTGTATTCCATATGGAATAAGAGGAGAAGAAAAGCATTCCACGATCCCCCGAGCAAGGAGCCCCTTAAAAAAAGGAAAGCTCTTCCTTGAATTTACTTTATTTTTATTCCTTTTTCGAACCCCAACCAAAGTTGATTCGAAGACGAGTCACTTCAATTATCCTTTTAAGTTCTATCTTCTGTCTTTCCCTATTTCATCTCGTAAAGTTCCACGCTTGCAGTTTAGTCAAGAAAGTTAGACCTAATCCAACAAACAAGGCAAGGATTGATTACGAATCTTGATTCTTCAAAGAATGTTTTCTTTCTCTCATAACAGATTATCCACTATTCGATTTTCTATTTATTAGATATTATATTATGCTAACCAATTAAATTCCTTAAAGGGAAAGGTTGGATTCGAAGAAAACTTTTAACTAAAAAGGGATAGATTTCGCATATACTTGTCCTTATATTGTGTCAGTATGAGAATATCTTTCCTAAATTATTTATCCAAACCTATTGATCATTAACTTGGATTTTCCCAAGATCTTGGCCGCTATTCCGAATTATTCTACTAATCCGAAGCCAATGAAAATAAGCAGGACCCCAAAAAATTGGGGGTTTTCTATTGATGCCTTGAATAACATATAGCTTACCTATAGACAAGGAACAAAGAAGAGAAAAAAAGAATTATGTTTCGGGA